TAGAGTGCTTTCCATTACTAGCTTTGGACTAGAACCGGAAGATCCGCTAAAGTGCGAGTCCAATGAGTTGGGTTCTAATAATTCACGAAAGAGATTCTCAGATTCCCACAATTTGATTCGATGCGAAATTTAGAAGTCCCCTTCTCTTGGTTCTAGAGTCGAAAAGGTTTTTTGTTCGAATCCTTTCATTTCAAGGAATTGATTAGTAATACAATAACAGTAGTAGATAGGATTCCATGAACGAAAACAAACAATACAATAGTTGTAACAATCCACATTCCTGATGCAACCATTGCTGCATTAGGACCAAGGGTTCCTTCTTGACCGGTGGGACTCCAGAATATGGAAAGAAAAAATGTAGAACCTAAAAGGAAAAGATAATAGAATTAAATTACTAGCCTTAGAGTTGTCCCAAAATAAAATAGAAAAGAAAGGTTTTATTTCTTCGAGCGATCGTGTGATACTTTTTTCTCATTCGAGATATTATGTGTGATTAAAGAACCTACTACTTACTCGAATCAGGTAAAAGGTGTTCTAAGGTCGTTCGTTCCAAAATAGAAACTAGATTTAATACAGTTGAAAAAAAAAGAAATGATCAAAATCAAAACGATTTTCGAAGTAACTTTCATTTGTGAATGAAATTCGGCGACAAAGTTCTTATTCCTAGTACTTTACTCAGGAGTGGCGGAATGAATCTGTTGATTTGCAATCGGGGAATCGGTAGATGTCACAGATGATCAATCCAGCCTTTGATCAATCTAGCCTTTTTTTATCCCGCCCTATCTTTGTTAGGGCCCCCTAGAATGACTGATGAATCAAAATGAAATTGGAACGGATTCTGAGTCTCTCAATTGGTATTTTTTCGTATCCTCCTATCTTTCAAAAGCGGAAACTTAGGTAAGTGTTTTAGAACCATATGGATAAAAATAATGTATCTCCTTTAGCTTCTTCATGCCTACTATAACTAGTTATTTCGGCTTTCTATTGGCGGCTTCAACTATAACCCCGGCTCTATTTATTGGTCTGAGCAAGATACGACTTATTTGAAATGAATTGAATGAACAATTCATTTAGAAATCTAAAAAGAAATGTTTCCGCGGATTCTAGAGTGCCTGCCTTTCCGCATCAATTGTGAATTCTTACTTGATGAGATTCATGGTCAATTCGGATGAATAGTTAAGGATAGATATTCCCTCTCTTTTCCCTTTTCAAACAAATCGAAATGATTGAAGTTTTACTATTTGGAATCGTGTTAGGTCTAATTCCGATTACTTTGGCTGGATTATTTGTAACTGCATATTTACAATACAGACGCAGCGATCAGTTGGACCTTTGATTAAGTAACATTAACATCTCGTTTTTTGATTGACCTCCTGCAGACTCAAAAAAGGAGGAGGTCGAATTCAGGTTGCTGGTCAAGTTAGTGAAGTTATTTCGCTCGAATTCGACCTAAGAAGAACAGAATCGCGCTCTGTAGGATTTGAACCCACGACATCGGGTTTTGGAGACCCACGTTCTACCGAACTGAACTAAGAGCGCTTTCTTATCACCATCGATAAGACCGCAAAGAAAAAAAGAAAAGGATTCTTTTTTTTTGGACACCCCAGACCGTGTATACATAGAGTATCATAGGAAAGACTCTGTATGTCCAAATTCAATCGATCTCAACGGACCCCTCGTTACTGCCCATAGGAGAAAGAATAGGTAGGGATGACAGGATTTGAACCTGTGACATTTTGTACCCAAAACAAACGCGCTACCAAGCTGCGCTACATCCCTTTCAATTGGTATACAGTACCATTGTATAGAATCCCTGTCTTGTTTTCCACATCATTATTTCCCCATTGAGATACAATCTATCTTGCCCTTTCTTCTTTTTGGTCTCTTGGTCTCATAGAACACGTATAACCTATAAAAATAAAAATATTATAAATAGAAAGAATTATATGTATATTAATAATCAAAGACTTCGAGTCTATAGATAGGAAATAGATAGATATGAAACCTAACGTAGAAATAAATGAATACTTATCAGTAATACTCAGGAGTAGTGGGACGCCCTTTTCTGTTTTAAGGAAAGAGAAATCTTAGTGTTATTGACATTGACTAGGTCGTGGTATATATCCGTTTTTGTTAGGGATTCCGTGTACAAATAAAATACAAGTGATCCTTAACGACCTATGCATCTGATCAGATATGTATTCCAATAAAGAAGGAGGATTTTCAATGCGCGATCTAAAAACATATCTCTCCGCGGCACCTGTGCTAAGTACTCTATGGTTCGGGTCTTTAGCAGGTCTATTGATAGAGATCAATCGTTTCTTCCCGGATGCGTTGACATTCCCCTTTTTTCATTCTAGTTATTGACATGGGAAGGGATGAAGAAGATTAGCGATACAATAAATTATCTGTGGCTAAGACCTCTTCCTATCTCTCTTTCTTTGTTTTCTTATTTTTTTATTTTATTTTTTTAGGATAAAGAAAGGAAGACAGAAAAAGACTCAAAGGGGATTCAACCTCGGCGAAACTCGAGGTTAGGCTCGAATTCATAGCATACATAGCATAGAGGGAGTATGAAAATAGAAAAAATGGGTCTAGGGTAACAAAAGTATATAAGATACTTAAATGAAATACTCTATTGGGATTCGAAATAATTGAGAGTTAAAAATCATTGTATTACTTCTTAATATTACTCTATTGATTGCAACGAAATCGTTCCTAATCGTATTTCGGGTTAGCCACTTCTATTTTTTTCCTTTTTTTTTCTTCGTTTCGGATTGAAAATAGTTGAGTGAATCCAAAATTCAAAGGAGGTTCATGGCCAAGGGTAAAAAAGATGCCAAGGGTAAAAAAGATGTCAGAGTTAGAGTTAGAGTTATTTTGGAATGTACCAGTTGTGTCCGAAACAGTGTTACTAAGGAATCCCCGGGCATTTCCAGATATATTACTCAAAAGAATCGACACAAGACACCTAGTCGATTGGAATTGAGAAAATTCTGCCCCTATTGTTACAAGCATACAATTCATGGGGAGATAAAGAAATAGATCGAACGGAACTGACACCTTCGGAACTGCCACCTTTCCTAGTAACAAGAACAAATTACATATAATATATATAAACAAATCAAATCCTATTTCGGTCGGATCCCAAATTCGAATTCAGAAATAGGAGTTTAGAGATAAGGACTAAATAAACCATGGATAAATCCAAGCGACCTTTTCTGAAATCCAAGCAGCAACCCTTTCTGAAATCTAAGCGAACTTTTCTGAAATCCAAGAAAAAACCCTTTCTGAAATCGAAATCCAAGCAATCTTTTCGTAGGCGTTTGCCCCCAATTAGATCGGGGGATCGAATTGATTATAGAAACATGAGTTTAATTAGTCGATTTATTAGTGAAGAAGGAAAACTATTATCTAGACGAGTGAATCGATTGACCTTGAAACAACAACGATTAATTACGCTTGCTATAAAACAAGCTCGTATTTTAGCTTTGTTACCTTTTGTTCTTAATGCGGATAATAAGAAAGTATTTGACAGAATTAAGTCAACCCATAAGACTAAAGGTCGTAGCCATAAGACTAAAGGTCCTAGAACCAGAAAAAAAATAGGCCTACGGCCACAATGGAATAAAAAGAATAAAAATTCCAATCTCCAACCCAACTAGGATTCCCAACTGGGGTTGATGTTTTGTTCAAAAAATGAGAGAACCCAGATTGGATTGTCACGTCGGAAGAAACCAAAAAGAATCCGAATCGGGAAAGAAAAAGAAGAAATATTTATTTTTTTAGTGAATCGTGCTCGTTCATTTTGACTATCTTATCCTATGAATTTAGACTCTACCTTCCCGGAGTTCATTCTCCGGGGAACTTCGTTTAACCCCTTCCCTTCAAAATGAATGATCTCATTGGAAATCATGGAAAGACAATTTCGATTTGATATAGCGATTTGTGCTAGTATTTTACGATTAAGAAGCAATTGCTTCTTGTGCAGATTGTTTATAAATCTGCTATAACTATAGAATACCTTAATTTCACGAATTACTGCATTTATACGAGTGATCCACAAACGGCGAAAATCTCGCTTTTTCCTGCCCCTATCCCGATGAGCAAAACCCAAAGCTCTCGTTTTCTGTTGAGTCATAGTTCGAGTAAGTCTTGAATGAGCCCCTCTAAAAGTTGATGAAAATAGACGCATTTTTGTTCTACGTCTCCGAGCTATATATCCTCGTCTAATTCTGGTCATTGAATCCAATGAAACTTTGATGAATAACTAATTGTTTGCTTTTCTTTCAGTCATTCTTGCCCCCCCTACCGGTCTATTAATAACAAAACGGATTCTTCCGATGTATAAAAAAAAAATTCCAATGGCTTTTGCTACGATGACCTTCCCAACCACGATTTTTTCCAGGCATTTCACCTCGAAATAAGAAATTAGATTGCTCAAAAAACTAGTCAAAGTCAATTTAAGTAATAAATATAAATGAATCAAAAATAGTGGGTTCCATCGTTTCTATGGTTACTTTTTAAACGGTGAGGTCCTTTCTAGACACCGGAGCCCCTTCCTTCTTTAGTAACTTGTATAGTTCACACTCTTTGGCTCTACCCATGAATTATCTAGTAATAGGTCTTTTCACAATAAGATCTACCTATACAGTAACGGCATTTAATTATGAAGGTTGGTTAGGTAGCTGACCCTGTGAGTCCGTTCTTGCAAGAATAGGAGCATCATTTTTATGCTTCTTAAATAAGATTTCCCCCGCTTAATGGATAACCATTTGCTACCAATGGGGAATTGCTTCTCATCTCCAATTGAGGTGATCGGATTTGTACCAATGGCAACCATAAATTTCATACACAATACAATAAAGGTCTTTTTTTTTTTTAGACACAGTGAATGGAGTTCTTCCACTCTATCCTATTCATTGGTATTGATCTTTGATACTGGAAAAATTGTTTTGGTCCAGTTCATGATCTGAACGAGTCGCACATACACCCTAGTACATGTTCCTCGACGCTGAGGACATCCCCGAAGAGCGCGGGCTTTTTTGACATTTCTGATTGGCTGTCTTGGGTTTCTAATAAGTTGTTTAATAGTTGGCATGCTGAATCATATACAGAATGGGCTGGTTTAGATCGATCCTAACCGGATGATTCTAATTGTCTAATTGGAGACTTGACCCATTTTACCTCGGTCAAAAGAGGGAAACTAACAAATTCTAGCATAGCGGTTCAAGATCAACCCCTACAAGATCAACAATTCCATGAATTTTGGCTTCTGTTGGTGTCATTAAAGAATCCCTTCCCACGTCTCCGATTCGTAGGAGGCCGGGAGTTTCTTGAAAAAAGGGAATTCCCATTCACCCGGAAGCGCTACAAGATCAATAATTCCATGAATTTCGGCTTCTGTTGGTGTCATAAAAGAATCCCTTTCCAGGTCCCGAACTATAACCCACTCGGGTTGTCCTGTTCTTTGTCTATAAAGCCTTATGATGGTGTCGCGGAGACTTTGGAATTCATCTCCATCCGTGTACAATTCCCCTAGGGTATCCCCAAGATAAGAACTCATAGGTTGGTGGATCAATACCTTAAATGGTATAATATAGCATCATGAATGATTCCTCTATTTCGCACGATTTGGATAAGGAAAGAGGTAAGGTAACGAATTATAAGAACAAAAAGAGAGAGGTGCGCAACCGTACAGGCATCGTTTGCGCATTGCATACGGCTCCACGATGGAATTCACTTATTTTTTTTTTCATTTCCATTGAATGAACAAAGAGAAAATATAGGATCTCTAAGACCCGAGGATCGTTCAATGATCCATTTACCACCCTTCCCTTCGAGAGAATTTCAAAATATTAATACTGTACACTGTACTATGATGGCTCCGTTGCTTTATCTATTTTTCTAGTCCGCGATTCAGCAATCCCAAAGTGTCTGTTTGATTTGATCAACTAAGGAAAAATAATCGTGTTTTTTGTTTCATTTTCAAAATCGCCCATACACTAAATAGTGGTAAAGGGACTTAGGGTATGATATGAAAACCAAAAAGTTTGTAACGCTGAAATGGATCCCCGATAGATAAGATCCAATTGGAAATGCCTTTTGTTTCATACCACTCTCTCGAAGAATCTCATCGTATGAAAAAACAATAATTAATTGCTCCTATCGAACTCGAAGTGCCATGCTATTATTACTTATTATTTTATTTATATTTCCTCTGGAGAAATGGCGAAGGCAGAGTTTTCTTTTTTCTCTTAAATAAAATAAATAAAAATGCATTGGCACGAACTGAAGCGTGAGGTAATGCTACACGTTCGCTAATTTCTCCTCCGGTCAAGACCAAGGATCCCATTGAATAGGCCTTCCCTGCGCCTATTGTATTTACATGGGGTGGCACAAATCGCATCATATCAAAGAGAGCGATTCCGCAAAATACCGATCCGCCGGGACAGTTTATAAGTAAAGAATGCTCCCGGTTTTTATCCTCTTTACTGAGAAATACCAGGAGACCCAAAATGGTATTCGTGATTTCAAAATCCATCTTTTGTCCTAAAAAAAGGCATCTTTCTCGATGAAGTCTGTTGATTCGGACACCATTGGACCCCTTAGGAACCATACACGCACTTTTGGGTGCATACGGTTCAAAAAATTGCAAAAAAAATCAATGTGTAAATTCCAGCCCTTTTCCTTGTTTCAGAGCAAGACTTTTATAACTCCTAACGAGCGTACTTCATTTTTCTTCCATTTTTCAAGAAAGATACGTTTTGGCTCACTTCCCCCCCCAAAACCAAAAAGAATTTATTAAACTTGAAACTTGTCGAACGAACTTTTCATTGATGTTTTGGTTTATTTCATCGAAATTTGATTTTCAATTATATTCTATTTTCAATTATATTATGATTATGGTGTCATTTTCTTGTTACTGAATGGGCTTTTTTCATTCTTTTAGGTTGAGGCTCTACTCCGTGTAAAAAAGATCCACCCGACCTCGATTGGCATATCTAGGCCAAATGACTCCCATTTTTTTTTCCTGTCTTCCGACAACTATTCGATGGAGTCATATATACTATGACTCCATCGAATAGTTGTCGGTTTGGAATCGCCTCCACGGTCTAATAAATAGGAATCTTTTATGTTATGATACAAACTTAATTCTACATATTCCTATTTTTGGGTATTTTATGAGCGCAGCCGGGCTTCCTCATTTTAGTGGTCCAACCAAGCCAACCATAAATTCTTCCACTCTAATTGAAAATCGTAATATGGATCTCCCAATTGATCTAATTACATTTCAATTCACGCTTTCAATTTTTGTTTGATGGTTCAATCAATCTTTTGGGGGCAAAAGAGAGGATAGATATCGGGATCGGGGACTATAACGGGGAAATCCCATAGGACCCAATATGTCTTACAAGTCGCACTATAAGTCCACCCACGTTTCCTCCTCGTCTCCGGGGATGAGAAAGGGAACTTTCGGAATACCAACAGGCATAAAAGGAGGACAGGAGGGATCCTCGGGTCACTTTTATGCGAAAGCGTCGGAAAAACGCCTTTTTGTCAGAATATTGCCTCGGATTTTATTTTTTCCATAGATTGAAAAGCTCATAGAAGAAGACGGAGCATTGGACAAAATAGGACCAGACCAATACCCCATTGCGGATTGATACTTATCGGGTATAGAATAGATCAGTTTCCATTTGTTCCTACAAACAGAATTGGTCCGTTATTCCCAAGGGAATGGAATAAAGATTTACCCTTGCCCCGGGATAATCCATTGAAAAGGGGAAGTCCATAGCTACCAATGCGAGAAAGTTACATAGTGTCTATTTTTCTTTGAGAAAGAGGTCTTTCCATGGGTTTGCCTTGGTATCGTGTTCATACTGTCGTATTGAATGATCCCGGTCGGTTGCTTTCTGTCCATATAATGCATACTGCTCTAGTTTCGGGTTGGGCCGGGTCGATGGCCCTATACGAATTAGCCGTTTTTGATCCCTCTGATCCCGTTCTTGATCCGATGTGGAGACAAGGTATGTTCGTTATCCCCTTCATGACTCGTTTAGGAATAACCAATTCGTGGGGCGGTTGGAGTCTCGCAGGAAGCACTATAACGAATCCGGGTATTTGGAGTTACGAAGGTGTGGCCGGGGCACATATTGTATTTTCTGGCTTGTGCTTCTTGGCAGCTATCTGGCATTGGGTGTATTGGGATCTAGAAATATTCTGTGATGAGCGTACAGGAAAACCTTCTTTGGATTTGCCCAAGATCTTTGGAATTCATTTATTTCTCTCCGGGCTAGCTTGCTTTGGGTTTGGCGCATTTCATGTCACAGGCTTGTATGGTCCTGGAATATGGGTGTCCGATCCGTATGGACTCACGGGAAAGGTACAGTCTGTAAATCCTGCGTGGGGTGTAGAAGGTTTTGATCCTTTTGTTCCAGGAGGAATAGCCTCTCATCATATTGCAGCAGGGACCTTGGGTATATTGGCGGGCCTCTTCCATCTTAGTGTCCGTCCGCCCCAACGTCTATACAAAGGATTACGTATGGGTAATATTGAAACTGTCCTTTCCAGTAGTATCGCTGCTGTCTTTTTTGCAGCTTTTGTTGTTGCTGGCACTATGTGGTATGGTTCAGCAACGACCCCGATCGAATTATTTGGTCCCACCCGGTATCAATGGGATCAAGGATACTTCCAGCAAGAAATATATCGAAGAGTTGGCGCCGGCCTAGCCGAAAATCAGAGTTTCTCAGAAGCTTGGTCTAAAATTCCAGAAAAATTAGCTTTTTATGATTACATCGGAAATAATCCAGCTAAAGGGGGATTATTCAGAGCGGGCTCAATGGACAACGGGGATGGAATAGCGGTTGGATGGTTAGGACATCCTATCTTTAGAGAGAAAGACGGCCGCGAGCTTTTTGTACGCCGTATGCCTACCTTTTTTGAAACATTTCCAGTCGTTTTGGTAGACGGAGATGGAATTGTGAGAGCCGACGTTCCTTTTCGAAGGGCGGAGTCGAAGTATAGTGTCGAACAAGTCGGTGTAACTGTTGAGTTCTATGGTGGTGAACTCAATGGAGTAAGTTATAGCGATCCTGCTACTGTGAAAAAATACGCTAGACGCGCTCAATTGGGTGAAATTTTTGAATTAGATCGTGCTACTTTGAAATCGGATGGTGTTTTTCGTAGCAGTCCCAGGGGTTGGTTTACTTTTGGCCATGCTTCATTTGCTTTGCTTTTCTTTTTCGGGCACATTTGGCACGGTGCGCGAACTTTGTTCAGAGATGTTTTTGCCGGCATTGACCCAGATTTGGATGCTCAAGTGGAATTTGGAGCATTCCAAAAACTTGGAGATCCAACTACAAGGAGACAGGTAATCTGATCCAACATTGCTTTGGTATTTTCCGCCTTTAGTTTATTTGCGTTAACACGGGGTAGCAGAGAAACCTTGATTTGTGGATCACTGCCTTTTGACTCTTGCCCTTTCTTTATCTGGGAGATGATCCCACCAAATGAACAGATGTGGAAGCTATAATTGTAAACCACGATCGAATCTATGGAAGCATTGGTTTATACATTCCTCTTAGTCTCTACTCTAGGGATCATTTTTTTCGCTATCTTTTTTCGAGAACCACCGAAGGTTCCAACTAAAAATGAAAAAGTAAAATGATTTTTAGTTATCTCAATTGAAGTAATGAGCCTACCCAATAGGGTAGGCTCATTACTTCAACTAGTCTCCGTGTTCCTCGAATGGGTCTCTTAGTTGTTGAGAGGGTTGCCCAAAGGCGGTATATAAGGCGTACCCGGTAAAACTTACAAGTGAACCAGATAGAAAGATGGTGACTAGGGTTGCTGTTTCCATTATTAGATATTAGAGAATTTCAAGACTACAATGGATCTATGATAAGATCGTTTATTTATAACGGAAGGGTATACAAAGTCAACAGATCTCAACCAATAGTATTTATGGCGACACAAACCGTTGAGGGTAATTCTAGAT